TTACACACTCTGATGGATTGTTAGTGTGTTTCAATCCCCGAAAAGGGAAAAAAGTACCAAACCTTTCAATACCATGAAAGGTTTGGTATTCTTTTGGCTTAAAACGTATTTAAGCCTTAAATACGTTGGTAATGTATTTGATTCGGTCAAATACAACTCGACCAATCAATATAAACATGAATTATTGTTTTTTGATTAAAATGGGGTAATAAGTAATTGAATTACCCCCATCTGTATATACCCGGATCTTCGCTGAAGGAAGCGCACAGATATAGATGTGCATCGTTCATCCAGTGAAAGTTTAACTCGCGACTCCTCCCCCAAGCATGAGTTGGCTCCGCTGTTATTACAATCCAGTCATGGGTCTATAGATAAAGATCAATAACCAACTTATAACTCAAATGGGTTACCCAATTAAATTCTAGCATATCCCAAATATGCCTGTTCGTTGGAACAGGGAACAGAGGTATACCATGATTTTATGGATGATTGGGAGTTGCTTATCCATCTTGCAACATGTTGAGTTCATGGCGGAACTTGCCATGCCAACTAACATTCAAATATTAGCTCCATACTAGGAGCTGAAAAACAATGTTTCATTGTAAATAATGACTGTAACTGGAGAATGCCAATTGGTTTGGGGTGGACGTAGCCAAGTGGATTAAGGCAGTGGATTGTGAATCCACCATGCGCGGGTTCAATTCCCGTCGTTCGCCCATAAAAATGGATTGGATTCAATTATTTGTGTGTAATTTATATACATCCATATGATAGGATTCAATTGATTTCTCTAGAATCAATAGAGTAGTAGTTGACGTAAACTACAAATTTGGATATATTAAAAAAACATAGAGAAAGAGTATTTCTTTATACTCTTGTTTTTCTAAAACAGAATTATAGAAATTTCTTTATTTCTATAAATTCAAAATTGAATGAAAAAGATCGAAGTTCTTGGATCTAGCGAAAGATCCCTATTTACCGAAACCTATCTGATTATATCATTCAGATAACTCTGAAGAATTTATCCCAAACACATCTTTCTTCCCTCTTATCATTTACCATGCACTGAGTTGGGTATACCATTCAGTGACCCAAACAAACAAAATGAAGTCTTTATTAGCGGGGGCCATCCAAAAGGGAGCCATTTCAATTCAATCAGGGAATGAAGTAAAGGGTTCTTCTTTTCCTCAGCCTCCCATTCTTTCTCGGGAGGGGAAGGCTTACCTATATCTTATTAGGTGGGAGGAATTATTAGAAATAAGGTGAAACGGTGTAACATGATTTAAATTGTATGAATAAATTAATAAATTGGGCAAAGTGAAACTGACGATTAGATCAAACGACCTCCTAAAGGGTTTGGGGGGGTCAGAAATAAATAAAGGGAGATCACAAGATGAAAATAGCGGTTTATGGAAAAGGCGGAATCGGTAAATCTACGACCAGTTGTAATATTTCAATTGCTCTAGCTAGACGTGGTCAAAAAGTGTTACAAATTGGATGTGATCCCAAACACGATAGTACTTTTACTCTTACAGGATTTCTGATACCTACAATTATAGATACTTTGCAATCCAAGGATTATCATTATGAAGATATTTGGTCCGAAGATGTAATTCACAAGGGTTATGGAGGGGTGGATTGTGTGGAAGCAGGGGGGCCGCCCGCAGGAGCCGGATGTGGAGGATATGTCGTAGGGGAAACTGTTAAATTGTTGAAAGAGTTAAATGCATTTTACGAATATGATATTATATTATTTGACGTATTAGGTGACGTGGTTTGCGGAGGTTTTGCTGCTCCATTGAATTATGCGGATTACTGTATAATAATTACGGATAATGGATTTGATGCATTATTTGCAGCTAATCGTATTACTGCTTCTATACGAGAGAAAGCTCGTACACATCCACTGCGATTAGCAGGCCTGGTTGGAAATCGTACATCTAAAAGAGATCTTATCAATAAATATGTAGAAGCATGCCCAATGCCCGTGATAGAGATATTACCTCTTATTGAAGATATTAGAGTCTCGAGAGTAAAGGGTAAAACTTTATTCGAGATGGTTGGATCCGAACCATCACTTAACTATGTGTGTGAATATTATTTACACATAGCAGACCAAATATTATCCCAGCCAGAAGGTATTGTACCAAAAGAAATTCCAGATCGGGAATTATTCAGTTTACTCTCTGATCTTTATCTTAATCCGATTGACAATGACAAACAGCAAAATAATAATAAGGAAAATTTACTTGGATTTACGACGATTTAATTGACGTTTTTATTTATTTATTAGTCATTGAATAATAATTTATGTCAGTCAAAATTGATGAAACTCTCACTGTCGAATGTGAGACAGGTAATTACCATACTTTTTGTCCAATTAGTTGTGTATCTTGGTTATACCAAAAGATTGAAGACAGTTTCTTTTTAGTTGTGGGCACAAAGACGTGTGGTTATTTTCTGCAAAATGCACTTGGAGTTATGATTTTTGCAGAACCTCGCTATGCAATGGCAGAATTGGAAGAAGGGGATATTTCTGCTCAATTGAATGATTATGAGGGATTAAAAAGGCTTTGTATTCGAATAAGAAGAGATAGAGATCCCAGTGTCATCATATGGATAGGCACTTGTACTACAGAAATAATCAAAATGGATCTGGAAGGTATGGCACCAAAATTAGAATGGGAAATTGGAATTCCCATTCTAGTGGCAAGGGCAAATGGACTGGATTATGCTTTTACTCAAGGAGAAGATACTGTGTTAGCTGCGATGGCACATCGTTGTCCAGAACCAGAAATCTGCCTTCGTGAACGAGAAGAAATGATACAAAAAGTTTTGGCTTTTCCATCTAGGGAAAAAGATGAATCGCATGGATATGCAAATCATCCCTCTTTAGTTCTTTTTGGATCATTGCCCTCCAATGTGGTTTCTCAACTCAATCTGGAATTAAGACGCCAATCCATCAAAGTATCAGGTTGGTTACCCGCTCAAAGATATACTGACCTTCCATCATTGGGGGATGGCGTTTATGTTTGTGGTGTAAATCCATTTTTGAGTCGAACAGCGACAACGTTAATAAGACGCGAAAAATGTGAATTAATTGGGGCTCCTTTTCCTATCGGCCCGGATGGAACGCGGGCTTGGATCGAAAAGATTTGTTCTGTTTTTGGTGTTGAGGCCCGAGGTCTGGAAGAAAGGGAGGAACGAATATGGGAAAGTTTAAAGGATTATCTTGATTTAGTACGGGGGAAATCCGTCTTTTTCATGGGAGATAATTTGCTGGAAGTATCTCTAGCAAGATTCTTAATCAGATGTGGAATGATCGTTCATGAAATAGGTATTCCGTATATGGATAAAAGATATCAAGCTGCTGAATTAGCACTTTTGCGAGATACATGCACACGTATGTGTGTACCAATACCACGAATTGTAGAGAAACCGGATAATTCCAATCAAATACGGCGTCTACGGGAATTACGACCCGACTTAGCTATCACTGGAATGGCTCATGCTAACCCATTAGAAGCAAGAGGAATTAGTACTAAATGGTCGGTTGAATTTACTTTTGCCCAGATTCATGGGTCTGCCAATGCAAGAGATTTACTTGAATTAGTTACTCGACCTTTACGACGTCAAAGGAATTTAGAACACTTTGGTCAGAATACCTTAGTAAAGTAACAAAAAACAACAAGTTTTAAATGTTACTCTATATAGGGTCATAATCTATATATATATATATATAGATATTGGTATCTTTTACATTATCGATAGATATGGAATATCTTACTATCCATTTATTCCATAGGTAAATGGAATAAATTGTGATCAATTGTGTTATGTGGAATAAATTCCATTAATGTGAACGATAATTCACATCGATTTCTATGGGAGATATCACAAGGGTATTATTTTCATTTCACAATCTCCCATAGATCCATAGCTTGACAAACCAAAGGATGAAGACCTGCATCCAGCAGGAATTGAACCCGCGTCTTCCCAATTATGAGTTGGGTGCTTTTACCATTCAGCCATGGATGCTAGTTTGGTTAAAAATCAATAACAAATTGATTCTGACGACTAGAAATAGTCGTCACGTTCTATAGAATTTGAACGCCTACGACATTAATTTTGGGCACCTACGTTCTACAAAATTAATTAACGCTCAGAGCGCTTTATCAGATTTCAATTTGTGTTTTTTTTTGGAGAAGAGTATATAAGGAATTATATTAATAATTAAAAAAGTTTCAACTGTAAAACTCTCTTTTTATTGTTTAGATCTATGAAACATAGAAAAAAACTCTAAAAAGAGAGAACTTGTCAGAAATAGACATCTTTGGTAAAATATTTCTAAAATTGTTTAGGAATTGGTTCGAACTTGCTTCTCAAAAATAGCAATCTTTGGTGGAATCATTATACCATAATGAAACATAGAAATACAGAAAGGGGACCACTTGTAATCTAAGTGGTTCTGATAGTGGTATAATTTCTTTAATTATGGTAGTATTAATCAAATACTGGTATAGTTAATTATATATATAACTATATATATCTATTGATTATATATAGTTCACTATGTATTATATACATAGATATATATATAATACATGATTTATACAGATAGATTATACATCATCTATAAACTGGCAATCCTTAGTTAGGTCTTTTTAGATAGATTATACATGATTTACAAACTGTCGGCAATCCTTAGTTAGGTCTTTTTACCCATATCAGGCATATGCTTTCGCTAATAGCACAGCTTTTTTCTATGAAAAAAAGCTATGAATATGAAACAATAAAGTTTTTCAACATAAATGGAGTTTATCGACTATGAAACGAGAAAAACATAAACGAGACAAACGCGTTATGTGGCAACAATTGAGATTTGAATTTCAAGATCGATTTCGATCTGAAATGATGCAACTGTTCAATCCATGGAACAAGTCCTATCTGACTGAGTCTTATTTGTTCAGATTGTTCACTCGAATTTACTCCCGTCGAGAACGTCTTACGAAGCTCCTTCACTTTCGAGTTCTCATTACGTTAATTCTACGCGATTTACGTAGTTTTGGTGTCAATCAGACAATAAAGGTTGTGGTATTACTTATATTACCAGTGTTTATATATCGTGTAAATTTCTATTGGAATGAAAAAAAATCTATGATGTTTATTGCGCCAAATTTCACTAAAAATTTGTTGGTGGTTCCACATCTTTTTGTATATTTGTCAAAATATGACACAAATCTAATAAATAATAAGAATGAAATAATCTCGGAGAATCAAGCAACAAAAAGTTGGGAAACTTCTTCAAAGTCGGAAGATTCTACAATCTCCTGGAATATCTTTGAGATATTCTCAAAGACATTGGGAATCGATGATTCATCTATGCGTGCTGTTGCTACTAACAAGTCCCTTCAAAGTTTCAAATTGTTGAAAGGGCACCAACGTCCTTTTCAACATCTCATGAAATTTGAAAGAAAGAGAAAATTTGATTTTTGTAAGACTAAAACATATTTATTTCAAAATCCTGCCTCGAATTGTGTGAGTTCATTAGATCCCGGATGGAATATTTTTAGTAAAAATCGGACAGATCTAAACCATTTGAACTGTATTCGATTTACGAACTGCAGTTCCCCTTGGAATATATCTTCTTCAGTCTGTGATCAAAACAAAGAACATTGGAAAAAGATCGTATTAGAAATAACAGATCAATTTAGTCTATCAATGACTAAAGCTTGTCAGGTTGACGATGATAAAATTGCCCTTGATATGGCAATTGCCCTTGATATGGATTCTCATAAAATCCATAAATTTTATGAATTGAATGAGAATAGATTACTGAATCGGATCTTTAACCATAGAGAGAAAATAAAGAATCAATTTCTATTGATCTTACTCAATAATCTTTATAAAGATAATGGTTTTGTAGATGAAATCTACAAAAAGGACAGAGCTGAAACTTTGGGACAAATTATCTTTGATGAATATAAAATCAAAGTTGATAGGCTTTTTTCAAAAGCTCTATTGAAAAAAAGAGCATTCAAGGGAGACAAGATCGTAGGCATATACGAGGTTATGCACCTAGCTAGAATTATTAAAAAAGCTTTTAGATTTGCATTTAGATTCTATTTCAAGCTCGGTCGCAATTTAAAAGATACAACTCTTTTCATTTTCAATTGGATAGAAAATGAAAGTTTGAATAGTGCAATGCAAAATGTAATTAACCGGCACTCATCAACTTGGAGAGAAGTTCAGAAAAAATGGGTCGCTGGTTCAATCTTTCGAATTCATAAAGATATCAATCGAAAATTGAATCGGAATTTTTTTGTGTACAATTGGTCTATTCAAACTGAATATTTCAGAAACGGATTTAAACAATTTGTTTCTAGTCCTAAATTTTCACATAATTATGTTTTATTAAAAAATAGAGTATTCGATCCAAATGAATACAGAGTGCTGGTTCCAATTGATATTCATCAACCACTGAAGGAATTTATTCAGTTCGTTCTATTTAAAAACTTATTAATAGACTTTTTTGACAAGAAGCTTTTAGTTTCAATACATTTACCTAAGTTATTGTCTAACTGGTGGTCCAAGTTCCGTTCTCAATTTAACATCAATTATATTGTGGGGCATAAAAGTGCCATTATTGATTTCCTTATGGGAGACGAGGATCAGTATGATACGCCAGAACGTATGTTGTTAAAGGAGAAGAGATTAGTACTATTTGATTCATTATTTGATGGCTTGATCAAATTATTCAAATACTTGAATGAATTGTTGGAATCACCCCTCAATAAGTTGTTGAAATGGATTAAATCCATTGTGGTCCAAATTCTGGATAATTCACAAAGATTCCGATTTACCGATGAAGGAACAATCTCACAATCTGTTTTGAATGAGATATCAATGAATCAATGGATAATGTCATTATGCGATAATCAAAAGAATGGCATGGATTATGTTGATAACATCGATCTTTGTGCGAGATTAAACGATCAAAATTGGTTAAATCCCCTAAAACTGTCTAATCAAAGTTCACTGAGAACTTCTTTCGATAAAGCAAATACCATCGAATTTTTCGATTATTTACATCATCCTCGGTTAAATTATAAGAACCGGTTATCCCCTTATATAGAAAAGAAGCATATCCAGAATAATAATCTTACATATAGGCAATTATTCAACCTTGTTCCCATCCACAACACTCTCTTTCCTTTGCCCATTGACGGCATAAACCCCGTTTTTTTAAACAAAGAATTGATTTCACTCATCAAGTCACGGGTAGCTAATATATTATTAACTCAATATTTGCGCGATCGGACGTTAATTAATGATTCGTATAAATCGTTGAATTTACTAACTCAATTGAATCATTTTGTTCATGACGATAGAGCTATTTCCTCGATCGAAGAGATTTCTACAAAACCCTTTACGGTAGAACAACAAATAGTCTATTTTGAAAAAAAATCCTGCCCTCCTTCTTTTTTCAATAGCTCAGATTCTAAAGAAAACAGATTTTCTCGGTACAAAAGTGATTCGAGTAAAGACATAGATCTTATTCAAAATCAATCTTATGCAGATGATTTACGATTCATTTTTGAAACATTGGGCATGAAAATGAACAACATTGAAATCAATAAAAAGGTTGTAAAAGAGTCTACTTCAACAGGGAGTTCAAGAAATAGAATTGAAAACAAAGCAATATATTATACTGCTCCATTGTGGAAATGTATTGAAGATACACTTTTAGATACTTATATGGAAATTAAGAAAAGTGCTCTTTTTAATAAAGATAAAGAGATTCTGTCTAGGGTAATTCAATTTCAAATAGATTATTTAAAATGGGAAGAATTTTATGAAACATATCGGTTCTGCGCTTTTACTTCTGCATGGTGGAAATATCTTGGGGATATATGTTTATACCCTTTTCTCCAAATATTGATAAATATTAGAGATCAATTTGTATCTATATTGGACCTGATTCAATATAAAAGTGAATTGATTATTCACATATTGGATATATTTTATATTCTGCGGGCACTCCCTCTAAAATTATGTGCAATTTTAGAATTGAAATTGAAACAAAAAATTGTTCAAATTTTCCATTATGTTTCCTATTATGTTTCCTACTATTTGTTCAAATTTTCCATTTATGTTTCCCATTATGTTTCAATAATATACGATTACTTTTCCTATTATTATTATAAATTTTTTTCCAGTTACGCTTCCCATTATTTCTCCAAAATATACAATTATTTTTCTCGTTCCAAAAAATGGAAAAATTGGTATTTTTCAGTTTTGACATGGGTTGAGTCATTCCAATTCAAGGAATTCAAGGAAATGGAAATGATGAAAAGATTGGAAATGATGGAAAGGTTTTTGACAGATGCCAAAAAAGAACTAATAAACAATGAGAAAGCTTGGGTCGTTTTTATTTTTTCTCTCGCCGTTGGATATTTCCTTCTCAGTTTATTCCGTTTCCCTTTAAACATTCTTAGTTTAACAGAAGACTTTTTTTACTTATGGAAGTATCGGCTGGACGATAAATACCACTTCGAGGAGTTTTACGAGAAATTTCAAACACTTAACGAACCTATGCCTGAAATAATCGCTGGCTGGTTCGTAGATTACGAAGATTATCGTATACCTGTAGAAGATCTATACAATTATTTCTACAGAAAATGGTCTTATACTCAAGAATTGAAAAGAGACACGGACTTTTTCAGTACACTTTACACAATCGCGCGCGAGACAACGTATTCTCGCGTGGATCGACGAGAGAGGCAATTAGCTCATTTTCTGGTGAAAGAAAAAAGTTTCTCTCAACTCGAATTGGAATTGGTTACCAATCCTAACGATTTCTCTTTTAAGAGGACTTCCCCTGTTAATGCTGATCCAAATATGCCTATTGCTGGATATATCCATGAGCAGCCGGGACTTGTTTACTTACGATATTTAGCTGAAGCTTACCAAGAAGGTATGATCAATTCCCTAAACAAGTTTGATCAATTTGGTTTAGCACAAAGAGCAGCCTTTCTTGCTTTTTGTAATAAGATTACCCCCTCTCAAAAATATCGCTGGAGTAGTCTTAGCTCTTCCGGACTAAACTTTTTCTCACTCAACTTAGGACCATCTTCATCTTATTTTTCCAAACGTATTTTATTGATAGGTCCTAGGGGAACAGGACGCTCTTATTTGGCCAAAAGTCTAGCAACGGATTCTTGTATTCCATTAATAAGAATATCTCTGAGATATTTCTTGCATAAAAAAATTGACCTTAAATATGAATTCCAAGAAAAAGAAGAAGATCCGCTGCTTGATGTCCCCAGTATTTTTGATAATACTGTCGAAAACAAATTAGACAGAAAAGAGATTAATATTAGGTCTTTGCGAAGGCTTTTACATTTTAAAAGACTACAACAATTCATGCTTGTCCTCGAAATGGCAAAAGCCATGTCTCCTTGTGTAATTTGGATTCCAAACATTCATGAACTATGTTTTGGATCGTTGTTTCTTTGTATACTGGTGGAACGTCTCCTTAAGGAAAAATTTCCTGGAATTGTAATTGCTTCAACTCATATTCCTAAAAAAGTGGATCCAATTCTACTAACTTCTGATATTGGATTAGATAAATCCATCCACATTCGATTGCTTGCTTTCTCACAACGACAAAGGGAAATTACTATGCTTTTACGTAGCAAAGGGGTTGACTTAAAAAAAGAATTTGTCTGTCCTGATGAATTTGAGTTTCGAACTAGCGGTTTTGATGCACGTGATCTGGCAGCACTTACCAATGAAGTGTTTTTAATGAGTATTAGCCTAGAAAAATCAGTTATGGGTAGCACGAATACACTTCGATTAGCTTCTAAACGAAACAGTAGGGGGTTCCTGGGGTACGATGTAAAAGAAAACGAAAGACTTCCCTATAAGGTAGGAAAGGCTTTTATACAACATATACTTAGACGTAAGGATCCTCTATTTGCCCACCAGGATTTATGGTCGGAAAGGTCTTTTTATTTGTCCCAGTGGTACTTAGAGCCTTCGATTGCCAGAACAAGTATAATTGAATTGAATATATTTTGTCATATTTTGGGTTGCTTGGCCGGGCCAGCAGCTAAAGATGCTTGGTTTATATCGGAATGCAATAAAGAGAAAGAGAATTTGTTTTCCGGCGATGCATTCCTGAGGAATGATTTTGCTTTAGCTTCTAGTCTTTTAGAAAGTCTTTTGATGGAGTTCTCCTTAGGGCTGAGTAATATCGAGAGTAAAATACTGACATCGGCTGGTCAGGAGATAGTGATCAATCATTTTAGTATGATGACTAAAGGGATTTCTTCTTTAGTAAATAAAAAGATTCTTAAAAAAGAACACTTTTATGGAAGTAAGAAAGATCAAAATGAAGAAGATTTCCTAAATTGTCTAGTTTGGGCTCCTAGAACCTGGCGCCTTAGTTTTCTTCGCAGTAGTCAATTTGATCGTATGAGAAGACCCAACCACTTCATTGAATTGCTTGAAGAATATGAGGATTTCCATGAATTTAAAGTTATGCAATCTAAAATAGTCTCTCCTTATGGTAGATGTGATAAGAAGTATAGTACTCACAAAAAATGGCATTCTAAAATGGAAGCGCTATTAAAACAACGGCGGATAATAGTAGGAAAAGAATCATTGGATATAGATTATCCAATGCAATATCAATCCTCTACTGAACCGATATTTTTCCTAGAGAGATTTGTTTGGAATCCCGCGAATTTCCTATTTCAAGAGAAACGCGTTAATTTGTTTTCACAACGAGAGTTTTGGGTAACTAAAGAGATGGTAAAAAGTATTTATCTTACTTACGTTCCAAGAAGGAAAGAAGCAGTACAGAACCGTTTTAGAAAGACGGTTGTTTTCGGTGTTTTTAGAGAGAGCAAAATCCTAACCATGGGAGACTGGAATCTCGAGGATATTCTACCTAAGGATCATATGATGTCTTTTCAACGCATTCAAGCATTTTGCCTCCAATGGAGACATAGTTCCCCGTATAGTCCAACATATGCGTATGGCCGTTGGTTGATTGAATTTGCGGCCATGATTGACCGTTCCGAATTCCCCGTGGATCGTCAAAGAGAACCCCATCGTTCTTTATTGGACTCTTTTATCTACAATTTTCTATTGGAAAGTTATCAATATCTTTTAAATATGTTCCTATCTAAAAAAAGGATATTGAATCAAATCATAAAGACGTTGTTGAACAACCACATACTTTTTTCGAATGAGATTGTAGACCTAATAGCAGAAGAAGAAAATAGAAATAAAAGCGACTAGATCTTTAGTCTTCAGATTAAAAAGTTCTGATTCAGGAGGTCCCGATCATGAGAGAGCATAGTAATTTTTTACTATGCTTACTCATTTGTTTATAGATGGATCTAACGTATAATTGTTGACTCGCAACTCCCATATCTTGCAAGACCTTGAGGGGGCTATAGAATTTGTTCTCAATCCATGGTATTAATTCAATATAATTAGGAATTATTGAGCAGCAAAAGGGCGTTATTTACACAAATAAAAAGGCATTTCATGTTAGTTTTTTATTTTTCTTCCACTTTATCTCTGATGTCGCGAATTTATTTTGTTTCTTGTTCTCATTAGTTCCTGTTTATCCCGTAGTATTTCAGCCCGACAAAACGCGATTACTGAAACACAATGAAAAATTTTCAACCTTAGATCAAATAAGTAAATATTTCTGAACTGCTTGAACAAGCATTATTCAACAAGGACCAAAACCATCGTCGGAATGTCTATGAATAAACACGTACTCTCAGTCTATTCAGAGAATAGTAATTGTTAATTAATTAGGTATTAATTATTGATTTATGCCTTGAAGAGGACTCGAACCTCCACGCTCGAGAGCACGAGATTTTGAGTCTCGCGTGTCTACCATTTCACCATCAAGGCAAACGAAAAGTTCGTATTCCATACATAAATTTCGATAAATATCGAGCTGGATATGCGGAATATCTTCTATAACAAAAATAGATAAAATCTGACAATATATATATATTATATATATATTGTTTGAATGCCTTTTCTCCTAATACACCATCTATATTTTTGGTATAAAATGACCTTCAATTTTCAAGATCAAGTTGACCTTCTAATTAGAAGGTCAACTCATAATCTAAACCTAATTCCTATCCTTTTTTTGGGGATATGTAAACAATCCCCAGATTCTTTTAGTTAGTTAGTAAGAGCAAGATTTGATTAATAAATAGACTTTAAAGGAAGGTCTCCTGAGCAATTGCAATAATAGGGTTCATTACTATTCCCAATGTAACAGAAGCTACTAGACATACAATCATACTTAATTCAATAAAGTTTTTTGAGATTGAAGAAGATACTCTATAATTTTGCACGTAAGAAGTTATTTCTCTGTTTCGTTCTGTGATTAATAACTTAATTATTTTAAGATAATAGTATATAGAAATAACACTCATAAAGAGCCCTGTTGAAACCAATAAATAGGAACCTGCCTGCCATCCACACCAGAATAAATAGAGTTTTCCAAAAAAACCTGCCAATGGAGGAATGCCTCCTAGAGATAGCAGACATGAAGCTAGAGACAAGGCTAAAAAAGGGTCTTTTTTATATAATCCTGCGTAATCCCGAATGTTATCTGTTCCTGTGCGTAGACCAAATAACACAATACAGGCAAAAGTCCCTAAATTCATGAAAATATAGAATAGCATATAAGTTATCATGCTTGCATATCCATTAGTGGAGTTTCCATTAATTATTCCAATAAGGATATATCCAATTTGACCTATGGACGAATAGGCAAGCATACGTTTCATGCTTGTTTGAGTAAAAGCGATAAAATTACCTACTATCATGCTAAGAATAGCTAAGATCTCCAAAAGGAGATGCCATTCGTTCGATGAAAAATAAAAGATAATATCAAAAAGTCGAGTTGCTAAAGCCGAAGCAGCTACTTTCGAAGTGACAGAAAGAAAAGCAACGACTGGGGTGGGAGAGTTAGAGTCGAAAAGAGGAAGCCTTCCTCCTTTCTCTCATTCAGAACCGTGCATGAGACTTTCATCTCACACGGCTCCTAAGTAAAAAAAAAAAGAAAATAAGAGGATTATTTTCTTCTTATCTTCCTCGCGTATGTATAAGATTAAATCTATTCAATTTGTAGAAAGGATTGCTAATCCTTAACTTTCCGAGGAATCCTTCCTCAATGGTTACTATGGTAAATCACCAATTTTTCTGATCTTTCGTACCTGGGTTCCAGCCGAAAGGGATGAAAAAAAGAACCATCTGATTTGGTTCGTTCTCAGTAGCCATGGCATGATCATCTTAGGGTGATCTTTTTGTCGACGGATGTCTTTCTTATACCGATAGTTTTTGAAGGATTAAAACTTACTATGTAACATCTATATGGAGAATAAAAGTATTCTATACGTCATTAGTCTGATTCTTTGTAAGAACTACCCGTAATAACAAGCTTGCAAAATATATTTGTTTACTAAAACAAATTTTTTTTGACTTTGCTTTATCTTAAGTCAACAAAAAAATGGTAAAAAAAAACCTTTTGTTGATATTGTAAAAAAGTGATGCCTTAGCCCGAGTCGGCTAAAAGTGTTTTTTTCTTCTGCATGTCTATAGAGTTAAACGGAAAGAAAAAGACATACAAAATCTCTATAAAAGATTTTGTATATAGGGAATCATTTGTCGAACGAATCGCACTCCTTCATATACGTCGGGAGTCCATTGATGAAATGGTACTAGAGAAAGCTTGAATCCAATTCCTACAGTTATAGATATAAGTGCAATCCAAATTCCTGGAGAGTTATACATTTGTGTATTTATAAGACCATTGACTATTTCTTGAAGTTCTATCTCTCCTCCGGATAGACCGTATAGCCAAGAAAGACCATAAACTAGAATAGAAGAGCTTGCCCCACCCATAAGTAAATATTTCATAGTAGCTTCATTCGACCGTACATCTCTCTTAGTATATCCGGATAAGAGATAAGAACATAAACTTAAACATTCCAGAGCTACGAAAATAGTGGCTAAATCATTAGCGCCACATAAAAACATTCCCGCTAGAGCAGCTGTTAATATGAACAACAGAAACTCTGTTATAGTCATTTCTGTACATTGAATGTACTCCACGGATAAAGGAATACATAGAGTTGTACATAGTAAAATGAAAATTTTCAATATTTCGTTGAAATTATTCGTTTGAAAATTACCAAAAAAGCTTATTATGGGTTCTTCTTTCCATCGGGATAGCAAGATTGCTATGCTCAGCACTAAACTTGCTAAAGGAATTAAATAGAACCAAGCTCTATTTTTTTGATCAGAGAATAAATCGATTATGAGGAGAATAAATAAGCCTGAAACCAAGATACATTCTGGAAGAATGGAATTCCCATAGAAAAGAAGCAAATGAAACTCGTTCATAAAAATGATCTAAGGGTATAATTCAAAAGTAGGTTTTCTTTTTGTACATATCAGATCATGAATTAGTAACTTCATTCAATCGATCTTAAAAAAAGTTTCAATATTTTTTTATTCTCCTTTTATTTTTGGAGGATAAATTGAAAAATTGTATTGAGTAGGCTCAATACCTATTAATTCTATATTCTTATTCCTCTTATCTCTATTCTTCTAAAATGATTAGAAAAATGATAAAAAAGCTACTCTCTTTCGTTCCAATAAACATATCGATCCATTTCTCGATTTCGAAGAAAGTGGATCAATTATTCTAATTGATCAGAATAAATAGAACCTCCAATCTATCTATGGAATGAATTAACGGTAATGAGCAAAAGCTCTATTGGCTTCTGCCATTCTATGAGTTTCTTCCTTTTTGCGTATAGCATTACCCTGCTTTTTGGCAGCATTTATCAATTCGTAGCTTAATTTCAAGTCCATATTCCGACCCGGACGTTTTCGAGATGCCCCTAACAACCAACGAATGGCAAGTACTTTTGCTTTTGTGGATCTTATTTTAATGGGAACTTGATAAGTCGATCCACTTTTACGCCTTGTTTTCACTGTAACCTTGGGGGTTACCCCACGTATTGCTTGGCGTAGAACAACTAGTGGATTTTTCGCTGTTTTCCGTTGGATTTTCCTCATAGCTCGATAAAGAATTCGATAAGCCAATGACTTTTTTCCGTGTTTAAGAATACGGTTAACCAACATGTTAACTAATCGATTATTATAAATCGGATCCGATTTCGCAGTTCTTTTTGCAATTCTTTCTTTCGGAATAGTGTTAATTAACTGCTTATGCTTAAGCGGATCCGATTCTGCAGCGTTTTTTTTCGTTGCAGTATTACTAAATCGCTTATAATTAAGCGAATCAGATTTTGCAGTTCTTTTGTTTGAAGAACTGTTACTAAATCGTTTATAATTAATCGGATCCAATTTTGCAGTTCTTTTGTTCGAAGAATTGTTAATAAATCGCTTAGAATTAATCGGATCAGATTTTGCAGCTCGTTTGTTCGAAGAACTGTTAACTAATCGATTATGATAAATCGGATCAGATTTTGCAGCTCTTTTTTTCGCAGTACTTTGCCATGACATGAGTGTAAAAAAGGTTCAATATTTTATTTCATAAAGGCTAAAAGTCACTTCTTTTTCGGCTTTTTAACTCCATATTGTAGGGTGGATCTCTACTTTCTTTAAAGGGTATGTATGAAAGATCTCCCTCCAAACCGTACATACGACTTTCGTCGAATACGGCTTTCCACATGATTCTATCTGCATATATGAGAGGTAGTTTTTATGCGTAGAATTATGTTTACTCACTCTCAATTGAGTATCCGTTTCCTTTCTCTTTTTTGCTATAATTGGAAATCTTGTATTTTCCATATCTATAAATTGAAGTCCTTAGGTTTACAAAATAGTGTAGAAAAAAGTGTTTTAAATCATTGCTATTTGACTCGAACCTGTTCCGAAAAGGCCAAGATATTTGGCAATGTTTATTGCCACAAACAAAGTTGGGTAAAACTTATTAAATACTTTCAATATTAAACCTTAGACATATCCTAGTAATAATTCAAAATATTTTTCGATTAAAGAAGGTGCTTTGTTTTAGCCTGCTCTAGTTCCCTTACAAAACGTTTGTTATCGGGTTAGCCATATACTTCCCATGTTTATAGCAATTTACACGGCATCATCATAAAATGATACAAGTTTTAGATAGGAATATACAACGCACTAGAACGCCCTTGTTGACGATCTTTTACGGGGACAGCATCTAGGGTTCCACGAACAATGTGATACCTCACGCCAGGTAAATCTTTAACCCTTCCTCCTCTTACTAAAACTACAGAATGTTCTTGTAAATTATGGCTAATACCAGGTATATAAGCGGTTATTTCATATCTAGAGGTTAATCGTACTCTAGCAACTTTACGTAAGGCAGAGTTTGGTTTTTTGGGGGTGATAGTGAAAAAGTTGACAGGTAAGTTACCTTGACCTGTCACTTTACAAAACCGTACATGAGATTTTCATCTCATACGGCTCCTCGTTCGATTCTTCTAAAGTAGCATAAACCGGATTCTTTTTGTTATTCAAATTTCTATTTGAAATGCCCCTTAGAACAAATTCTAAGGTTACGTTTTGGTGTTCTAATCAAACACTAATGGAGCATATTTTTCCCACTCAGAGATGAGTCTTCTATTTCTACTTTTCTATAATATACTTTTTCTCAAAATGACAAATCAGAAGCTTTTTATTTTTTTTGGAAAGAAAAAATTTATGATCTGTGTCCATACGTAGTATGTAATATATGCCATAAACTTGATTAAAGCATATATGATAGGAATCTAAACAACCAAGCAAATGATAACTAAGTAAAAAAACTTCTTCGGGGGAATTTCAAATAAAAAATAAATTGTTACTCCGCGGGCATCTTGTTATGTTGCTGTTAAAAGCCAAAAACGCTTCTTTTCCTATAATAACGAATATATCTTTGTTTATAGAATACATATCATAAAATGTATGTATACATTTTATGATATATTCCAATATATATCTATATTAAATTTACGATAAATTATAATATGATTTATAAGAAACTATTTTCCGGAAATTATTCACCGCAACAGTTTGCGTTCTCGTGTCATATTCGCTTTTAATTACGTCTCTTCGCTCCTTAGAACATGGTTCAATAGTTTGATAAACTCATTGAACTTTGGTTTTAGGGACCCATCTCACAGTCATTTTTTTCTGTTTATTAACATAATGAATCTAATTTCATTTTGATCTGCTAGAATTGATAATTAATGATGAGAAAGATCATGGTATAAATCCATAATCTTTCTCATCCTCAAAAGGAAAATTATTCGATAATAATGGGCCCATTATTAGACCAATTATTCTAAAAAGCAATAAATAAAAAATAAAAAGCTTCTTATTTTTTTGGTGAAAAAAAGATTTTTATCTTTTTCCATAGAGAAAATCTTAAATAAGAAACAAACTTTATGAAATAATAAAGCAAGGGAATACCCACAATTAGCAAAATATAGTACGCGGGGAAGGCACACGGAAAAATAAATAGAGACTTATACCACTCTCTAATATAAAATAATATTTTCCGAAAATTCTTCACCGCAACAGTTTGCGCTCTCGTGTCATATTCGCTTTTAATTACGTCTCTTCTCTCCTTTAGTATCTGGAGAAGGTCGTTCAATAGTTTGAGCAATTGATTGACCTTGACTTTTAAAAACTCAATCTTCATTGTCGTATGTGTTTCCCTTTTGTAACAAAAACAAAAAAATAAAAATTAAAATTAATTTTTTCTTAAATTAAGGTGGATTTCCAAAGTTTCCTAAACTTTGATATATCCCTCTTAATTTACTAAAATTTGGGAATTAAATCTTTCTTAATTCATAAGGACTCTTATATTGACTGATGGGTTAATGTGAGCTTACTAAATTATGATATATCTTTCTTACGTTATAAGAATATACCATATATTGACGGGTTACTGTGAGCTTATCCGTGTGATTATGCAAAAATAGAAATCAATTCTCATTTAAATCTTGGCTTTCGTACTTTGTTTCGGTTTACCTTTTTTCAGAGCATTTCTAAAACCTACGTGGGTGAAATAATATAGGGGTATGTATACCATAAAGATACCCAAAACTGGGTGAAGCGATATCTATATTGATAAGGAAGGGGTATAACTCAGTGGTAGAGTGTCACCTTGACGTGGTGATGGTCATCGGTTCGAATCCGATTATCCCTAATTGATAACCTAAACTAGGTTTAGTTTAGTAAGATTCTACCTTAATCGCAACTAGTTGGCAATTAGTTACTAAAATTGTGCAGCATATGTATGCTATTTTGCAACTAGTTTAGCAAGATTAAACATTAATCGCAATTAAGTTTCAACTATGTTAGAAATATTCTAAATAAATAGGAATATTTATGACATAGTTCTCTCCTTTTTGTTTTTTCTGTGTTTCATAGATCTAAGCACTAAACTAAGCCCTAACACTTAATGTGGGGGTTTTATTCATCAATAAGTTCATTTATCCATATGAGGGGAAGGGATATAACTCAGTGGTAGAGTGTCACCTTGGCGTGATGATAGTCATCGGTTCGACGATAAGTACTTATCTTAAATTTCATTGATATTTTCTTTTCTGTCAAAAAAAAAGAAGATTGTTGATATAAGAAGGTATATATGGTTATGATAGAAGTGAGACCAGAATTAACAAAAAAAAAATGTAGATTTGTTGCGCTTACTCTTTCTGAAGTATCTTTGAAACGAAAAAGAGGCTAGTGGGATTGACATGAT